TACGTGAACCAATACGTCCATTCCTACGCGAACCAATTTTTGGTATAGGTTTTGCCATATTTTTTCATCTCATAAATATGAATCAGAAATATACAGAAAGATACGGAAATATCCATTTCATGTTAAAACAGATCCTTTATTTTTACATGGCCCTTCTTTGAGAAATTTTATAAAAGAAAGATTATCCTTGTCTCTGTTTATGTCTCGGATTGGAACAAATCACTCTAATTCGTCCGCGCCTACGGATCAGTCGACATTTTTCACAAATTTTACGAACGGAAGCTCTTATTTTCATATTTCTCACTCCTTATCTCAATTTGGAATCTATTCCTTGGAAGAAAATAAGTCTCTTGTATTTCATTTTTTAGCTTCGAGTTGTATCTCTCACCAAAGGAATGTTTTCAAAAATCATCTAATCGCTCAAATCTTTGTTGCGGAGTCTATAAATTATACGTCCTCTAGTTGAATCATACCGACTTATTTTTATTTTGACTCTATCTCCCGGCAGTATCCGTATCAAACTGCGTCGGATCCTCCCTGAAATATAACCTAGAATTAGATCTTCATTATCTAAATGGACCCGGGACGTTGGGAAGTGATTCAGTAATTAAACCTTCATGAATCCATTTTTGTTCTTTCATCCAAGTAACCCCTTGAAATATCATCAACTAATGGAGGAAGAGTTATATAACTTACTTTTCCTCTCTATTTCACAAATTGGAAGTTAGAGATCAAATTAGGATACCGGAGGAAGATTACCATATATAGCACAAAATTTCTCCTCCAATTTTTTCTAGTCTAGCTTCTCGATCTGTCATTATGCCTCGGGAAGTGGAAAGAATTACAATTCCCATTCCACCTAAAATCTTAGGAATTTTTTGATAGTTGGAATAGATTCGTAGACCAGGTCGACTGATACGTTTTAAAATAGTTCTATATATTCCTTTCCTAGTCCTTCTATGGCGCAAGGTTGAAACCAAGAAATCTTTGTTACTTTCCTGATGTTTCCGAACGTTTTCAATAAAACCTTCTCGTAGGAGTATTTTAACAATGTTTTCGGTGATATTAGTGGATGCTATTCGAACCGTTCCATTTTTACTCATGTCAGCATTTCTTATAGAAGTTATTATATCAGCAATAGCGTCTCTGCCCATGACGAATTCTAATTATTGGTGCTTCTTAATTTTGATATAATCAACATGTTTTTTTATTTTGAATTATTCAATTTCAATTATTAATTATTAAAAGTATATGCGTGAAACACAATCTACTAATTTAATCCATTTCAGATATCCTACTATAACTATATCATAGTTTCATCTACTAGTATTTATAATACTTCAGGAGCTAATGAAACTATTTTAGTAAAATTCAACTGTCTCAATTCTCGAGCAATCGCGCCAAAAACTCGAGTTCCTTTTGGATTTCCTTCTTGATCAATGACAACCGCAGCATTGTCATCATATCGTATTATCATACCGTTGTCACGTTTGAGTTCTTTACATGTACGTACAATTACAGCTCTAATTACTTCTGATCTTTCTAGAGGCATATTGGGCACTGCTTCTTTGATTACAGCAACAATAACGTCACCAATATGAGCATATCGATGATTACCAGCTCCTATGATTCGAATACACATCAATTCTCGAGCTCCGCTGTTATCTGCTACATTCAAAAGGGTCTGAGGTTGAATCATATCATTTTTATTTGAATCTGTTATTTCAATGCAAAGAATGAGGAAAAAAAGAAATAGTGTTTGTCTAGAAATAAATAAACCCGCGGTTGTTTTTTCATCCTCAATACCTCTTTTGTTTATCTTTAGTTCTATATCCCTATCCTGAAATAATAAATTGAGTTCGTATAGGCATTTTGCACGCAGCTATTGAGATAGCTGCTCTGGCTACAGTTTCTGATACTCCACCCATTTCATAAAGTATTCGGCCTGGTTTAACAACGGATACCCAATATTCGGGAGATCCTTTCCCCGAACCCATACGTGTTTCCGTAGGTCTTATTGTAACAGGTTTGTCTGGAAATATACGTACCCATATTTTTCCACCACGACGCGCATATCGTGTCATTGCTCTTCGCCCTGCTTCTATTTGTCTAGCTGTGATCCAAGCGGGTTCAAGTGCCTGAAGAGCGTATCTGCCGAAACAAATATGATTGCCCCGACAAGATATTCCCTTCATTCTTCCTCTATGGTGCTTACGAAATCTAGTTCTTTTAGGGTTATAGTTGATGGTTTTTTCTTAATCCCACCTCTACTACAGAACCGGACATGAGAGTTTCCTCTCATCCAGCTCCTCGCGAATGAAAAGATTCGATACGGATACACATCCATTTAATAATTAGTACACTAAACTAAGTAATGGGATTTTCATTTATTACATAGGAAGCTCCATATATGGCTAGATGTGTATATTTATAGATAAAGATAATGCTTATTTTTTATAACGAATCCCTATTTTTTTTTTTTTTATTTGACTCTTATCGAGTCAAGACAATATTGTATTGTAATACAATAAATAAATAAGGGTTTCGCGGGCGGATATTGACTCTTTCCTGCTTCATTCGTAGGATCAATCCATGACCTCTCAGAGTAAATCAATTTGTTCTTGGTTCGTTCCGCCATCCCGCCCGATGAATCATTAGGATTCATTTTTATTTTATATTTTATTTATATTTTAATAGTTGAATCTTATATAGTCACAGGTTTCGTCGTTCCTATAGCTTCTCTATTAATGGTTAGGCCTGAACTCTGCAACGGAGCTCCCAACAAAATTTGTTCCCGAGTCAATCTCCTCAGTTTCTATTAACCCAGGGCTCTTTATTATTTATATTATACTTTATTATTTGTATTATTATATATATTAATATAGCAATATTAATGCTTTATCACACTGCCTTTTATGAGGTGATTCATAGACCATACATATTGGAATCATCTATCATTGATATTTTTGTTCTCTCTTTCTATCACCTTTCCATTTATCCGCATCCCTTTATTTTTTTTTCTTAAAAATCCATAATCAGATTTGTTTTTTATGAAAATTTCAGTTGTTACAACTATATGATTGATTCAGTCATTCAGTCATATAGTGACTGTTTCTTGGGATCTCGACAATACGAAGCAATAAGTTGGTTATTAGTTTTTCGTTTATTTTATTATTTTATTTTATATAGTTATTAAGTTTATAGTGGAGGTCAGTCTTTTTTTTTTTTGAAGCCCAGCTTTAAACTCTAAAGAAAAAACTAACGAGTCACACACTAAGCATAGCAATTATATCAAAAGTAAAATTAATCTTTTTTTTATTCAACCTTATAGAATTAGAATTGTTTATTTTTGTTTGATTTAACGGAAAAAGGAAAAAAAACAGAAATAGTTTCTCATTTTTTGTTCTATCACTGGACAGAATGTCAAGATAAAAAAAGGTCTATTATTCCTCGTTCACAAATATCCAAATTTTTAGGCCTAATACTCCATGGATAGTTCGAATTGTATAGGAACAATGATCAATTTTAGCACGAATTGTTTGTAGAGGAACCCTACCTTCTCTGATCCATTCGACACGTGCAATTTCTTTTCCGTCGATACGCCCTGCAATTTGTATTTGAATTCCCTTTGTATCTGTTTGTTCAGTTAATTCAATAGCTCTTTTCATTGCCTTTCGAAACGAAACTCTATTTCTTAATTGTGAAGCCATATATTCTGCAAGAATATTGGGGTGTCCATAAGGTTTTTCAATTCTTGTGATAGCAATATTGAGTCTTCGGTTCACAGAATGAAACTCTTTTTGTACATTCATCTGTAATTCTTCGATCCCTCGCGTTCGGCCCTCTATTAATAAATTTGGAAACCCAATATAGATTATGACCTGGATCAAATCGATTCTTTTTTGAATTTCTATTCGTGCAATTCCAATTCCTTCGAAACCTGGGGATATTCTCTTATTTTTTTGTACATAGTTCTTGATACAATTCCGTATTTTCTCATCTTCTTGTAGACCTACAGAAAAATTTTTTGGTTGTGCGAACCAAAAGGAATGATGATTTTGGGTTGTACCGAGTCTGAAACCAAGTGGATTTATTTTTTGTCCCATATTTTTTTATTATATTATCTTTTCATCCATTTTTTTTCTAAAGATTCATCTAAATTTTAGATTTATCTTTTAATACAATTGTTATATGACAAGTGGGTCTTTTTATCGGATAACTACGTCCTCTAGCCCTGGGTCTTAACTTTTTCACAAAGGGGCCCCCATTGACTTCGGCTTTACTAATGAATGAATCAGCTTCGTTCAAACCCATATTATGATTAGCATTTGCTGCTGCAGAATAAACCAATTTTAAAATGGGATAAGATGCTCGATAAGGCATGAGTTCCAGTATCATAAGTGTTTCCTCATAAGAACGCCCGCGAATCTGATCAATTACTCTTCGCGCTTTGAAAACAGACATAGATATATGTTTAGCTAAAACTTTTACTTCTCTACCCGAATTTGAGTTCTTTATCATAAGGTTTCTCCCCCGCCAATGAATGATAAAACTTTTTTTCCAAATTAATTAACGACGAGATTTATTATCGTTTCTCGCATGTCTCGCGAAAGTCAGAGTAGGCGCGAATTCTCCCAATTTGTGACCTACCATACGATCTGTTATATAAATAGGTAAATGTTCTTTTCCATTATGAACAGCGATTGTATGGCCAATCATTTTGGGTATAATGGTAGATGCCCGAGACCAAGTTACTATTATTTCTTTCTCCTCCCTCATGTTGAGTTTTTCAATTTTTCTCGATAAATGATTAGCTACAAAAGGATTTTTTTTTAGTGAACGTGTCACAGCCGATTACTCCTTTTTTTTACATTTTAAAGATTGGCATTCTATGTCCAATAGAATATCTCGATCTAAGTATGAAGGTAAGAATAAATACAATAATGATGAATGGAAAAAAGAGAAAATCCTTTAGCTGGATAAGGGGCGGATGTAGCCAA